GTAAAAAACATTGGAATTTTTAGTGCCTAAAATTTTTAGTAATTTTTTCTTTGGGGGAAAAGGTTATTAAAATTTTGTTAAAAATGAAAAATTTTAGTGTGTACATATATATATATGCGATAGTTGACTCATATCACAACTTGTTGACTGGCACGTTCTCGAACCTGTCTTGAGTTTCGGGGTTTGGCAAGAATAGCAGGATTTGCAGGGCGTAAGGGGGTAAGGGGGTTTGTCGCGCAAAAACCGAGGAGGGCATATATCATAATATGTTGAAGAAGGGATAAATATGTTATGCACATGAGTTATAAGTTAGTGCGTCTTAACTTATGTCTTCCAAGAATGGATTTATATTATCACATACAACGTGTTTGTCTCGCATGGCCAAGGAGGGCATATATCATAATATGTTGAAGAAGGGATAAATATGTTATGCACATGAGTTATAAGTTAGTGCGTCTTAACTTATGTCTTCCAAGAATGGATTTATATTATCACATACAAGGAAAATGTACCACCTTATTTACCATTTGAATTTGCACTGTGAGATGTAAGTTGAAAGGAGACCAAATAGAGAAACCCATGCATATAAAAGAATGCTAGGCATGGGGGGTAATGAAATGTATGTTTAACACTACTGACTAATCAGATGCCGCTTACCACTCACTAATAGGGTTCTTAAAGCGATGTACATGAAGTAGGAATCAGATGCCAGTAAAAATTAATATATAACAACCCTTATTTAAAATGTCCTTGATCTTATCATTCATAATTATTACGTTTATAAATTGTTGTGAGTCTTATTTATGAATGATCTTCTTGATTGTATAGTACTTGCTTTATGGTTAAAATAGTGAAATGGTGATAATACATAGTATGTCTTTAATGCATACATTATATGTACTAATACATGCACCACATGCACTAATAATGTTTTAATACATTTACGTGTGTCAGAGCATGGACATGTTCGTAAACATGTAACATACAAGCCATAAATGTTTAAATACATTTACGTGTGTCAGAGCATGGACATGTTCGTAAACATGTAATACAAGCCTACATCTAGTGTATTTGTACATGTATACGTTCTGCAGAAAATAGTTTAGTTTAGAATCCTGGCTTTGGGAGTCAGGGGTGTGAGTTGAAATCTTTCTTTTCTGGTTGTGGCCTTAGGGGGGAATTTAACCTCCGATCCTCGGATTACAAGACCGATGCTTTGAACTAAGCTACTAAGGCAGTCTCTGATTAGTGTTTTATTTTCTAGTCATCCTGCTAGGGGGAATAGGATTAAGAATAGCGAGAAGTATAGTACGGATGCAATTTGTCCAATGATGATGAAGGGGTGTTCTACTGGTATACCCCCGATTCATGTAAGGATAATCATGTCTGCTACAAGGGTTCAAAAAAGGAATTGGGTGAGTGGGCGGAATATCATTCCTCGTTGTTTTGAGGTGTGGAGGAGTGGTACTACTAGTAAGACTAGAATTGAGAATAGTAGTGCAAGGACTCCTCCCAGTTTGTTTGGAATTGAACGTAGGATTGCGTAAGCAAATAGGAAGTATCACTCTGGTTTAATATGTGGTGGTGTGACTAGTGGGTTTGCTGGGGTGAAGTTTTCTGGGTCTCCTAGGAGGTTGGGGGAGAATGATGCTAGTAGTGCTAGGGCTAATAATACGGCTAAAAATCCTAGGAGGTCTTTATATGAAAAGTATGGGTGGAAAGAAATTTTGTCTGTATTTGAGTTAAGGCCAAATGGGTTGTTTGATCCTGTTTCGTGTAGAAATAGTAAGTGGAGGACTGTTATGGCTACAACAACAAATGGTAGGAGGAAGTGGAATGCGAAGAATCGTGTGAGTGTTGCGTTGTCTACTGAGAAACCCCCTCAAATTCATTGTACTAACATGTCTCCTACGTATGGAACTGCGGATAATAGGTTTGTAATTACTGTGGCACCTCAAAATGATATTTGTCCTCATGGGAGTACGTAGCCTACAAATGCTGTTATTATAACTAACAGGAATAGGACTACCCCGATGTTTCAAGTTTCTTTGTTTAGGTATGAGCCGTAGTATAGGCCTCGGGCAATGTGAATATAGAGGCAGATAAAGAAGAATGATGCTCCGTTGGCGTGTATGTTTCGGATTAGTCACCCGTAATTTACATCTCGGCAGATGTGGACTACTGATGAAAAAGCAGTTGAAATATCTGAGGTGTAGTGTATGGCTAGAAATAGTCCTGTTAGGATTTGTGTAATTAAGCACAGTCCTAATAGTGATCCAAAGTTTCATCATGCTGAGATATTGGCTGGTGTTGGTAGGTCAATTAGTGCGTCGTTGACAATTTTAGTTAGGGGATGTGTTTTGCGTAGGCTTGCCATTAATATGTTCTTGTAGTAAAATAATTACAGTGGTTCTTCAAGCCATTGATCTTGGTTAGAGTCCGAGCAGGAATTATGATGTATTCAATGTCTTTATTACTAGTAGTCTTAGTTGTGGGTCTTGTTGCGGTTGCTTCAAATCCAACTCCTTATTTTGCGGCTGTTGGTTTAGTGGTTACAGCTGGTGTGGGGTGCGGGGTTTTAGTTTATTGTGGGGGCTCTTTTTTGTCTTTAATTCTTTTTTTAATTTATCTCGGGGGCATGCTTGTAGTGTTTGCTTACTCAGCGGCTTTAGCTGCAGAGCCTTTTCCTGAGGCCTGGGGTGGTCGTTCTGTTGCAGAGTATGTTTTAGTGTATTTGTTTGGGGTAGGCTTGGTGGCTGGGTTTTTTTGAGGTGGGTGATATGATGGCTATTGGGTGGTTGTTGATGGTTTAAAAGAGTTTTCTGTGCTGCGTAATGATGTGAGTGGTGTAGCCGTTGTTTATTCTTTTGGTGGAGGTATGTTGGTAATTTGTGCCTGGATGTTGCTTTTAACGTTGTTTGTTGTGCTAGAGTTAACCCGTGGTTTAGATCGTGGCAGCTTACGGTCAGTTTAGAGGATGATGGAGTATGTTAAAATTAGTGCTGTTAGGGAGATGGAGAAGATGGTTAGGTATGTTTTAATTTTTGCCTGCTGAGCGTCGCTTAGGTATGTGGTGGTTTCAGTGAGTGTTCATAGTATTTTTTCTACTCATAGGACTTGTCATGCTTTGTCTAGTGTTGTGCCGATTGTGTGGCCTAAAGTTAGTTTTAGTTTTGGGAAGAGTCGGTGAATTAGTGCAGGGCAATATCCTAGTATATTAAATGAATAAAATAGCACGGCTATTGGTGTGCTTATCATTTGTTCTTCGTTTAATGAGGAGATCCATTTTGCTGTGAGGAAGCCAATGACGATTACTGCGACGGCTGTTAGTTTAAGGTACATAGGTATTGTTAGTGTTGGTGTTTTTTCGGGGAGTATGTTGTGTCAGATTACAAACCCCATGAAGATGCTTCCTCAGGCAAGTCGTTTAATAGGCTTAAGTACTGTTATTGCGTCTTCGGTTGGTATGATTTTGGGGTTAATTAATCCTGGCCCTAGGGTTACATGGTATATTAGTCGGTAGCTATAGGCTGCGGTGAATGATGCGGCGATAAGTGTAAGGATAATGGTGAGGATGCTTAGTTTGGATGTGACTAGGGATTCAAGGATGGCGTCTTTTGAGTAGAAGCCAGCCAGGAAGGGAATTCCTGATAGTGCTATATTACCGATTAGTAGGTATGTTGTGGTGGTTGGTATTAGTGTTATTAGATTTCCTATTTTCCGGATGTCTTGTTCGTCTTTTAGTTTGTGAATAATTATACCTGAGCACAAGAACAGTATAGCTTTAAAAAAGGCGTGGGTGCAGATATGGAAAAATGCTAGTTGAGGTTGGTTTAGTCCGATTGCTATTATTATAAGTCCTAATTGGCTTGATGTTGAGAAGGCTACAATTTTTTTGATGTCATTTTGAGTTAGGGCGCAGGCAGCGGAGAATAGAGTTGTTGCTAGGCCAAGGTATAGGCAGGCTATTAGTGCTGTGCTATTGTTTTGTATCAGGGGGTGAAGGCGAACTAGTAGGAAGATTCCAGCAACAACTATAGTGCTGGAATGAAGTAGGGCAGATACGGGTGTTGGACCTTCTATGGCTGCTGGGAGTCACGGGTGGAGTGTGAATTGGGCTGATTTTCCTATGGCTGCTAGAATAATTCCCGCTAATGGGATTATTGAGTTGTGTATCTCTGATTCTGTGAGGATTTCTTGAATATTTCATGTATTTATTTGTGTGGCAAATCATGCGATGGCTATAATAAATCCGATATCTCCTACTCGGTTATAGATAATGGCTTGAAGGGCCGATGTGTTAGCATCTGCTCGTCCGGATCATCACCCGATTAAGAGGAATGACATAATCCCTACTCCTTCTCAGCCAATAAATAATTGGAATATGTTGTTAGCTGTGACTAGGGTAATTATGGCTACAAGAAATAGGAGGAGGTATTTAAAGAATCGGTCTTTATCTGGGTCTGCGTGTATGTATCATAGTGCAAACTCTAGAATTGATCAGGCAACGAATAATGCAACTGGTGTGAAGATAAGGGAGTAGTGGTCAAAGTTAAAGCCTACGAAAATGTCAAGTGTAAAAATACTTGTTCAGTATCAGCTGGTGGAGATATTTTCCACTCCTTGATTAATAAAGATTATAAGTGCGGTGAGGCTAATGTAAAATGAGTGGCTTGTGGCGGCTTTGATATCTATGGCTAGTTGGTTTGGCTTTTTTAGTTTGGGGCTAAGTGTTTTTAGTAGTGGATAAATTAAAGTTGTGATTGATAAGAGTATGAGCGATGTTAATACGTATGTCATAACTTCCACTTGGATTTGCACCAAGAATTTTTGGTTCCTAAGACCAGTGGATACACTATTATCCTTTGGAAGTGGCGAGGAAGCCGTGGAGTTTAACCATGGTTTATAAGTATTAGCAGAACTTATTATTTTCTGTTCTTTCTCGGTAAGATAGGAGGTTTTAACTCCTATTGTTAGAGTCACGATCTAAAGTTTTGGTTAAACTAAACTTACTAATAACATCAGCCCAGCAGGAGTTCTGGTTTTGCTACTAGTAGGATGATGGGGATTAGGTGGAGGGCTATTAATAGGTGTTCTCGGGTGTGGTAGGGTGGTAGGTTCGTAATGTGGCTTGGTGCTTGACCTCGTTGTGTTATTAGGAATATGTATAGGGAGTAGCTTGCTGTAATTAGTGTTCCTATTCCTGTAAGTGCGATGGTTCATGGGGATCAGTTAAATATTGTTGTGATAATTGTTAATTCCCCTACTAGATTTGGTAGGGGTGGGAGTGCTAGATTAGCTAGGTTGGCAATGAATCATCATATTGCTGCAAGTGGGAAGATTATTTGTAGCCCTCGAATTAGAATTATGGTTCGGCTGTGAACTCGTTCATATGTTGTATTAGCTAGGCAGAATAATATTGAGGATGTTAATCCGTGGGCAATTATAAGGGCGATTGCCCCTGAGAACCCTCATGTGGTTTGAATTATAATTCCTCCTGCTACTAAGCCTATATGGCTTACAGATGAGTAAGCAATTAAAGATTTGAGGTCTGTTTGTCGTAGGCAGATTGACCCCGTTATAATGATCCCTCATAGGGCCAAGATGATAAATGGGTATGTTAGTTCTTTATTGAATGCGTCTAGTACGATTATTATTCGTATTATACCATAGCCTCCTAGTTTTAGCAGAATTGCTGCTAGTACTATAGACCCTGCTACTGGGGCTTCAACATGTGCTTTTGGTAATCATAGGTGTACCCCATAGAGTGGTATTTTTACTAGGAATGCGATTAGGCAGCCGGCTCATCAAATCTTATGGCCTCAGGAGTCTAGTGCAATCGGTTGTGTATACTGAAGAATTAGTATGGATAGTGTCCCGGTGGTTTGTTGGAGGAGTAGTAGTGCGATTAGGAGAGGTAGGGAGCCTGCAAGTGTGTAGAATAAAAAGTAGATTCCTGCGTTTAGGCGTTCAGCTTGGTTTCCTCATCGGGTAATGATAATTAAGGTTGGAATTAATGTGGCTTCAAATATAATGTAAAATATAATGATTTCTGTGGCACCGAATGCTATAATTAGGAAGGTTTGAAGGGATGCAAGTAATGAGATATACAGGCGTTGGCGGTTGATTGGTTCTGGGTTAATATGGTTTTGGCTAGCTAGGATTATTAATGGGAGTAGTCAGCATGTTAATGTTAGGAAGGGGGTTGATAGTGGGTCTGTGGCCATGTACGTGTTGGAGGTGGCTCACCCTGTTTCTGACGCTCATTTTAGTCATGTTAGGCTGATTAAAGCAATTAGGGAGCTGTGTATTGTTGTAGTTGTTCAAAGAAGTTTTGCGGGGGTGAGTCAAATTGTGGGAAATAGTATAATGGTTGGAATTAGTACTTTTAGCATTGTAGGAGGTTGAGGTTTTGTAGGTGGTCTGTTCCATGGGTTCGGGCAGTGGCTACTAGTAGTGCAAGTCCTGTGCTTGCTTCACAGGCTGAGAAGGCCAGTAGTAGTATTGGGGTGGAGGAGAAACCTGTTGATTCAAATTGGAGTGCCCATAGGGCTAGCGCAATGAATAAAGATAATATTATTCCCTCTAAACATAAAAGTGCTGAGAGCAAGTGTATGCGGTTGAATGTCAATCCTATTAATCCTAGGGTAAATGCCGATGTGAAGCTAAAATGTACTGGTGTCATAAGGGGGCCGTGGAGTTTAACCACGATTTTCTGAGCCGAAATCAGAGGTCTTATTTTGGACTAGCCCTCTATTCTGCCCATTCTAGACCTCCTTGGGCTCATTCATAAATTAGTCCTAGGGTAAGTAGAATTAGGATTGTTGTGGCTCAGAAGAGTGTTTCGGTTGGATTATAAAGTTGGTCTCCTCATGGGAGGGGGAGGAGTAGGGCGATTTCTAGGTCGAATAGTAGGAATAGGATTGCTACTAGGAAAAATTGCAGTGAAAATGGAAGTCGGGCGGAACCTAGTGGGTCAAATCCGCATTCATAGGGTGATAGCTTTTCTGTGTCCGGGTCTATTTGGGGAAGTCAGAATGAGATGAGTGCTAGGATTGATGGTACGATTAGTGTAATTATAATAATAGTTATGATAAGGTTCATTATCTTTCCCCGGAGTTTAACCTGGATCGAGTGATTGGAAGTCACTTATAATGAGTTTATACTAAAAAGATTATGAGCCTCATCAATAGATAGATACATATAGGAATAGTCAGACTACGTCTACAAAGTGTCAGTATCATGCTGCGGCTTCAAAACCGAAGTGATGTTCTGATGTAAAATGGTATTGGATTTGACGTAGGAAGCACACAGCTAGGAAGGTTGATCCAATAATGACGTGTAGTCCGTGGAACCCTGTAGCCACAAAGAATGTTGACCCGTATACACCATCTGCGATGGTGAATGGTGCTTCATAATATTCTATTGCTTGAAGGGCTGTAAAGTATAACCCCAGGAGGATTGTTAGTGCGAGAGATTGAATGGCCTGTTTTCGTTCTCCTTCTATAATGCTGTGGTGGGCTCATGTTACTGTTACCCCAGATGCTAGTAGGACGGCTGTATTAAGTAGGGGGACTTCAAATGGGTCTAAGGTGATGATTCCTGTTGGTGGCCAGCATCCTCCTAACTCGGGCGTGGGGGCTAGGCTTGAGTGATAAAAGGCTCAGAAAAAGCCCAGGAAAAAGAATACTTCGGAGGTAATAAAGAGAATTATTCCATATCGGAGTCCTTTTTGTACGGGTGGTGTGTGGTGGCCTTGAAATGTTCCCTCTCGGATAATGTCCCGTCATCATTGAATTATGGTGAGGATTAGTAGGGTTAGTCCAAGGACAATGAGTGTTATTGAGTGAAAGTGGAACCAGATTGCTAGGCCAGATGTTATTAGTAGGGCGCCGACAGCTCCTGTTAGTGGTCATGGGCTTGGGTCAACTATATGGTATGCGTGTGCTTGGTGGGCCATTAGGTGTTTTCTTGAAGGTATAGGCTTAATAGCAGAATGAAGACATAGGCCTGAATTATAGCTACTGCGACCTCTAGGAGTGTAAGTATAACAAGAATTGTGGTGGTCAGAAATGCTACTGTTGGCATTATAGGTAGTAAGACAAGTACGGCTATTGAGATAAGTTGAATAAGTAGGTGGCCTGCGGTTAGATTGGCTGTAAGTCGAACACCCAGGGCTAGCGGTCGGATAAATAAGCTAATTGTTTCAATGATTACTAGAACTGGAATTAGGAGGGTTGGTGTCCCTTCTGGTAGAAGATGACCTAGAGAAGATGTTGGTTGATTTAGCATGCCAATAATTACGGTGGCAAGTCATAGTGGTATTGCAAATCCCATGTTTATTGATAGTTGCGTTGTGGGTGTAAAAGTGTATGGGAGTAGCCCAAGTAGATTTATTGAGATAAGGTATAGTATTAATGAGGTGAATAAAAGGGCTCATTTGTGTCCGCCAATGTTTAGTGGGGCTATTAGTTGGCCGGCGAACTTGTTAATCAACCATGACTGAGTTGTAAAGAATCGGTTGTTTGTTAATCGTGGGAATGAGTTTGGGAAGAGTAGCGGTACTAATAGTGCAATGAAGACTAGTGAGATACCAATGAGTTTGGGGCTTGCAAATTGATCGAAGAGGCTAATTATCATAGTCAGATTCAATTAAGGTTTTGGTATTTTTTAACGTCTAGTAAAATAAACTCATTCGGCTGAATGTGGTCTAGAACTTTAGTTGGGGTGACGGTGAGAAGAACAATTCACGAAAAGACTAGGATTGTAAACCATGGAAGCGGGTTTAATTGGGGCATGTTCACTAAAGGTGGTCGTTAATCACCAGGGTTTGGCTTAAAAGGCCAATGCTTATTCGATTTTTAGCTTTTTAGTGAGGCGTCCTCTAGCATTAATGAAGATCATTTTTCAAAATTTTCTAGGGGCACTGCTTCAACTACAATTGGTATAAAGCTGTGGTTGGCCCCGCAGATTTCAGAGCATTGCCCATAAAATATACCAGGTCGTGAAACAATGAAGGCAGCCTGATTAAGTCGTCCCGGTACCGCGTCTATTTTAACACCTAGCGATGGGACTGCTCAAGAGTGGAGGACATCTTCGGCAGACACTAAAATGCGGATCGGGGATTCTTTGGGAATTACCATTCGGTGGTCAGTTTCTAATAGTCGGAATTCTCCTGGTAATAAGTCTTTGGTGGGCACTATATATGAATCGAATCCTAGGTTTTCATAGTCTGTATACTCATAACTTCAGTATCACTGATGTCCTATAGCTTTTACTGTTACGTGTGGATCATTGATTTCGTCTATAAGGTATAAAATTCGGAGGGATGGGAGGGCGATTAAAATTAGAATAATGGCTGGTAGGACTGTTCATACAATTTCGATTTCTTGGGAGTCCAGGATAAATTTATTAGTTAGTTTGGTTGATACTATTGCAACAATAATGTAAAGTACTAAGGTGCTAATTAAAAATACAATTATTAGGGCATGGTCATGAAAGCCGAGAAGCTCTTCTATAGCAGGTGATGCTGCATCTTGGAATCCTAGTTGGGTGGGGTGTGCCATAATTTAGAGATATATGGGGGTTTAACCCATAATTTTACCTTGACAAGGTGATGTAATTTATTTTACTAATATCTCTAAGAAAGTGACAGAGTGGTTATGTGACTGGCTTGAAACCAGTATATGGGGGTTCAATTCCCTCCTTTCTCGTTAGTTTGGCTGGGTTATAACAAATGCTGGTTCTTCAAATGTGTGGTATGGTGGAGGGCATCCATGAAGTCACTCTACATTTGTTGAGGTTAGTTCAATAGATAATACTTCTCGTTTGGCGGCGAAGGCTTCTCAGATAATAAATAGGAACATGATTACTGCTACTAGAGAAATTAGCGATCCAATTGATGATACTGTGTTTCATAGGGCGTAGGCATCTGGGTAGTCAGAGTATCGTCGTGGCATGCCTGCTAGCCCGAGGAAGTGTTGTGGGAAGAATGTAAGATTTACACCAATAAACATTACCCCGAAATGGATCTTTGTTCAGGCGCTGCTTAGGGTGTAGCCTGTAAATAGTGGGAATCAGTGGACAAAGCCTGCTATAATGGCGAATACGGCACCCATTGATAACACGTAGTGGAAGTGTGCAACGACATAATAAGTGTCATGAAGTACAATATCTAGTGAGGAGTTGGCTAAAATAATTCCTGTTAGTCCACCTACTGTGAATAGGAAAATAAACCCCAGTGCTCATAGTATTGGTGTTTCTCATTTAATAGAACCTCCGTGAAGTGTAGCTAATCAGCTGAATACTTTAACACCTGTTGGGATGGCGATAATTATTGTTGCGGATGTAAAGTATGCTCGGGTGTCTACGTCTATACCAACGGTAAATATATGGTGGGCTCATACGATAAACCCTAGAAGGCCAATGGCCATTATAGCTCAGACTATGCCCATGTACCCGAACGGTTCTTTTTTTCCTGCATAGTAAGCTACAACGTGGGAGATGATCCCGAACCCAGGTAAAATAAGAATGTAAACTTCTGGATGACCAAAGAATCAAAATAGGTGTTGATATAGAATTGGGTCTCCTCCGCCGGCTGGGTCGAAGAATGTGGTATTAAGGTTTCGGTCTGTAAGAAGTATTGTAATTCCAGCGGCTAGTACAGGTAGCGATAAGAGTAGTAGGACAGCTGTAACTAGTACTGCTCATACAAATAGGGGGGTTTGGTATTGAGTGATGGCTGGGGGTTTTATATTAATAATTGTTGTGATAAAATTAATGGCCCCTAGAATTGATGACACACCTGCTAAGTGGAGTGAAAAAATTGTTAGGTCTACTGATGCCCCTGCGTGGGCAAGATTACCTGCGAGTGGCGGGTACACTGTTCACCCTGTTCCGGCCCCGGCCTCAACGCCAGAAGAGGCTAATAGCAGGAGAAATGATGGTGGAAGAAGTCAGAAGCTTATATTGTTTATTCGTGGGAATGCTATGTCTGGTGCCCCGATTATTAGTGGTACCAATCAGTTTCCAAACCCTCCGATTAGTATTGGCATAACTATAAAGAAAATCATTACGAAGGCATGGGCAGTTACAATTACATTATAGATTTGATCGTCCCCTAAAAGTGATCCTGGTTGGCTGAGTTCAGCACGAATGAGAAGACTAAGGGCGGTTCCAACTATTCCGGCTCAGGCACCAAATACGAGATAAAGGGTGCCAATGTCTTTGTGATTAGTAGAGAAGAGTCAACGCGTGATTATCACAGGTAGAATGGCCGAGTGTTAGGCGGCGGTTTGTAGCACCGTGTACAGAGGTTTAAGTCCTTTTTCTATCAAGGCCTTGTGGTGTTCTACATACTAGATTGCAAATCTAGGGTCGCAGATCTAAAGTCTGCCGGGGCTTTTCCCGCCTTTAGGGACTCGGCAGGCGGGAAAAGTAGATGGATGCTCGCTGGTTTGAGCGCTTAGCTGTTAACTAAGAGTTTGTAGGATCGAGGCCTTCCCATCTAGAGGGGCCTTAGTTTAATTAAAATGTTTGATTTGCACTTAGAAGATGCGGAGTAATATCTGTAGGTCCTATTCGGGGGCTAGAAGGTTCTCACTTCTCTTTAGAGCTTTGAAGGCTCTTGGTTTATATGTTATCCTAAGTCCCCAGGTGGTTAGTGCTAGGATGGTTGGGGTTAGTGGGAGGAGTCCTAAGGTAATAGTAATTGTTAATGTTAGGGGCAGGAGGTTTATGGTTGTTTTAGCTCGTCAGGGGGTGGTTGCGTTAATTGTGTTGGGGTTGATGGTTAGTGTTGCTGTGTAGCATAGTCGTAGGTAGAAGTATAGGCTTAGTAGGGCGGTTAAAACTATGATTGTGGCTGTAAGAGGGAGGTTTTGTTTTGCTAGTTCTTGGATGATGAGTCATTTTGGTGCGAAACCAGTTATTGGCGGGAGGCCGCCTAGTGATAGTAGGATTAGGGGGGTGATTGCTGTTAGAGTTGGGTTTTTTGATCAGGCTGTTGAGAGTGTGTTGATTTTTGTTGTGTTTAGTGTTTTTAGGGTAAGGAATGCTGCGGATGTTATAAAGATGTAGGTGATTAGGGCGATGGTGGTGAGTTGTGGGGCGTAGTGGATAATGATTATTATTCATCCTATGTGGGCGATTGATGAGTAGGCCAGGATTTTTCGTAGCTGGGTTTGGTTTAGGCCTCCTCATCCCCCTACTAGTGTCGATGAAATTCCTAGTAACGTTAGAAGGGTTGGGTTGGTGTTTTGGGCTACTTGAATAATTAGGGCGAATGGGGCTAGTTTTTGTCATGTGGACAGGATTAGTCCTGTTAATAGATTTAGTCCTTGTAGGACTTCTGGCAGTCAAAAGTGTGCTGGTGCTAGTCCAATTTTCAGTGCTAGTGCAGAAATAATTATTATGTTGGTAATTGGGTTAGATACGTTATTAATACTTCATTCTCCTATGAGTCAGGCATTTGTAGTACTTGCAAATAAGATTATTGCTGCTGCCGTGGCTTGGATAAGGAAATATTTTGTGGTTGCTTCTACTGCCCGTGGGTGATGTTGTTGGGCTATTAAAGGGGTGATAGCTAGGGTGTTAATTTCTAGTCCTATTCAGGCAAGTAATCAGTGTGAGCTGGAAAATGTTATGGTGGTGCCTAGTCCTAGGCTGAATAGTAGAATTGCTAGTACGTATGGATTCATTGATGGGGGATGGGGTTTAACCATCATTTTCGGGGTATGGGCCCGAAAGCTTATTTAGCTGACCCTATCTTAGAAGGTGGTGTAGAGGAAGCACTAAGAGTTTTGATCTCTTTGGCATAGGTTCGAATCCTTTCTTTCTAAGAACTGAGGGGGATTTAACCCCTGTGGTTCACTCTATCAAAGTGGTCCCTAGGCATTCGGGCACAGTTCTTGGGTTATAGTTGTGGTGGTAGGCTTGCTAGTGCGATTGGTAGGGATGTGTGTCATAGGACGAAGGCTAATGTGATTGGGAGGAAGTTTTTTCAAATTAGGTGTATAAGTCGGTCATATCGGAATCGTGGGTAGGATGCTCGTACTCATAGGAATATTGCAGCTAGTAGGGCGGTTTTTGTCATGATGAGGATTGTTGATAGTTCTGGGGCGTCTGGTAGGTAGGATGTTCCTAGGAATAGGACTGCTGATAGGGTGTTTATTAGTAGAATGTTGGCGTATTCGGCTAAAAAGAATAGTGCGAAGGGCCCTCCTGCATATTCTACATTAAATCCTGATACCAGTTCTGATTCCCCTTCTGTTAGGTCAAATGGTGCTCGGTTGGTTTCTGCCAGGGTTGAGATGTATCATATTATGGCTAGTGGTCAGGCTGGGATTAGTAATCAGATTTTTTCTTGTGCAGTGCTTAGGGTTTGTAGGGAATAGCCCCCGGAGAAGATTATAATGGATAGTACGATTAATCCTAGGCTTACCTCGTATGAAATTGTTTGGGCTACAGCTCGTAGGGCTCCAACTAGTGCGTATTTTGAGTTTGAGGCCCACCCTGATCCTAGGATTGAGTATACTGCTAGGCTTGATAGGGCTAGGATGAATAGCATGCCTAGGTTTAGGTTTGTTATTGCGTGTGGCAGGGGTATTGGTGCTCATAGTATTATGGCTAGGGTTAGTGCAAGGATTGGTGTAATTAGGAATAAAATGGGTGATGATGATGATGGGCGGATTGGTTCTTTAATAAATAGTTTAATACCGTCGGCAATTGGTTGAATTGTGCCGTAAGGTCCTACTACGTTTGGGCCTTTTCGGAGTTGTATATATCCTAGTACTTTTCGCTCGACTAGGGTTAGAAAGGCTACTGCTAGTAAAACGAATACGATGTAGATTAGGGGGTTGATTAGATGATTAATTAGTGTATTAAGCATTAGCTAGGGAGAGGATTTGAACCTCTGTTCTAAAGGGCTTAGACCTTTTGCAGTAACCAGGCTCTGCCACCCTAGCAACTCCTTGTTTTGGAATAATTGGTTTATGCTTTCCCATTGTTTAATTTATTTGGGTTCATTAAATTGGGGAGGGGCGCGCTTGTGGGGTGGGCCCTCTTTTTCCGATCCTTTCGTACTAGGAAAAGTAGCATCACAGATAGAAACTGACCTGGATTGCTCCGGTCTGAACTCAGATCACGTAGGACTTTGATCGTTGAACAAACGAACCCTTAATAGCGGCTGCACCATTAGGATGTCCTGATCCAACATCGAGGTCGTAAACCCTCTCGTCGATATGAACTCTGGAAGAGGATTGCGCTGTTATCCCTTGGGTAACTTGGTTCGTTGATCGGCTTGCGGCCGGATCATTTTTGGTCAGATGTTCTGTTACTTAGAGTTGTTTTATCTTGGTTTTGGATATTGTCCAGTCCACTTGGAGGTTATTTTTTTCTCCGTGGTCGCCCCAACCGAAGGTAGAGTTTCATTTTTCATTAGGTTTAAGGACTTTATAGGTTTGCTTAGCATAATTGATTCTTGTACCTTAAGCTCCAAAGGGTCTTCTCGTCTTGTGTTGTTATACCCGCTTCTGCACGGATAGATCAATTTCACTGACTGGAAAAGGGAGACAGTTAAGCCCTCGTCTAACCATTCATACAGGTCCTTAATTAGAGGACTAGTGATTGCGCTACCTTTGCACGGTTAAAATACCGCGGCCGTTGAACTTGTAGTCACTGGGCAGGCTGGACCTCCTATACTTAGATATTGCAGGAGGCGATGTTTTTGGTAAACAGGCGAGGCTTGGGTTTGCCGAGTTCCTTCCTTTTCTTTTAGTCTTTCCTTTGTTGCACTCCAGTGTGGGGTTAACGATCTTGGGTTGTGTGGTTTTCTTGGTTGTTGTGTTATTCATATTACCCTCATTTGTTTGGGTTCGTTAATTGTCAGCGGTTGGTCCGATCTGACTTACACTTGTGCTTGGAGAAGGTTGGGTTCTTCTTGTTACTCATTTTAGCATGATCTCTTCCATGGTTGCATGGAGCGGCCTAGTATTATTTGGGGAAGTGAGATTGTTTTATTGGTATAATTAACTTTTATTTACTTGAGCTTTGACGCTTTCTGCTTAGGTGGCTGCTTTTAGGCCCACTGGGATGATGTGTTTTTAGTATTATAATCTTTATTCTCCTGTTAAGGTTGTATCCTTTGTTTTAGGGGCTGTACCTCCTTAAACTAACTCTCGCATATTTCTCATCTGTCTTTTTGGTGTAGTTTATTGACTTGGGGTGTGCGAGGCTGAACTTATATTCATTTTCTAGGTAACCAGCTATCACCAGGTTCGATAGGTCTGTCACCTCTACCCAGAGCTCTTTCCACTCTTTTGCCACAGAGATGGATTAGCCCTAATTTTATATAGGCTGTCTCGGGGTAGCTCACTTGGTTTCGGGGTCTCAAACTGAAGGTCTCTTTGCTTGGGTGGACTTGCTAAATCATGATGCAAAAGGTACAAGATTTAGTCTTTGGTTTTTGTGGCTTGTATGGGTTATTTCATTTCTCTTTCAACGTTTCCTTGCGGTACTTTTTCTATAGCTTTAGAGTGATCCCTTTCTGTCTCCCATACTAAGGTTATTAGAATGTTTTAGTTAATTGATTTGGGGTTAAATCTTGGTTATTTATGGTGTGGAGTTTTTTTGGTGGTTAAGCTAGTTGTTTGGCTCAGAGTGATCCGATTTGCACGGATTTCTTCACGGTGTAAATGGGACGCTGGGCTATTTAGCTACACTCTGGGTTTGTCCAAGTGCACCTTCCGGTACACTTACCTTGTTACGACTTGCCTCCCCTTGTCGGTGCTTTTGTGTTAAGTAAGTTGTGTACGCTGTGACGGGAGAGAGTGACGGGCGGTGTGTACGTGCCTCAGGGCCGGGTTCAAAAGGACACTCTATTTCCTTTTTACTACTAAATCCTCCTTCAAGCAATAGTTTCATATTGCGTGTTCGTAATATTCTGTTGTAGAAAATGTAGCCCATTTCTTCCCATTTCGTTCGCTACACCTTGACCTGACGTTTTGGGCAGTGCTCTTTTTGCTTACTTTTGTTCCCTCATAGGGTAAGCTGGCGACGGTGGTATATAGGCTGGGTTGGCCAGAAATGGTGAGGTTTAACGGGGATTATCGGTTCTAGAACAGGCTCCTCTAGGGGGGTCTAAGGCACCGTCAGGTCCTTTGGATTTTAAGCTGATGCTCGTAATACCCTGGCGGACATTGTTGTATTTGTATGTCTTTGTTTACGACTGAGCATAGTGGGGTATCTAATCCCAGTTTGTTTCTCAGTTTTCGTGGGGTCGGATAGTTTTGTTAAAGTAACTTTCGTGTTTGGGCTTCGGACTCCTAGAAGCGTATGACAGCCAAGGGGTCATTTAACTTTATTTTTGTTTCTCCTAACCACCCTTTACGCCGTGATGCTATCAACTAGGGCTATTCGTTTAACCGCGGTTGCTGGCACGAATTTTACTGGCCCTCTTAACCTTAACTAAGTCGGGTTTTCACCCATGGCTTAATGTTTATCACTGCTGGGTTCCCTTGGGGGTGTGGCTTAGCTAGGCGTCTTGGGCTAAAGTGTTTGTTCCTGATACCTGCTCCTTGTCTTCGGGTCTGGAGGGTGGGGGCGTACTCACAGGGCTGCGGATACTTGCATGTGTAATTTTGGTTAAGGCTGATAGAAAGGTTGGGACCATGCCTTTGTGCGTGCGGGGTTTTTTAGGACCCATCCTAGCATTTTCAGTGCTATGCTTTGTGTTAAGCTACGCGAGC